GAAAGCCGCCAGCGAATCCGCCGGCAAAACCGCCATCGGTTTCCACTCCTGAGCCAGCGGATGATCCATCCAAAGGCGAGACCCTTTCATTGGAGGGGGCCCCTTCTAGACTTGGTCTACTAGAAAATGAGGCTTTCATCCAATTCCAAGTCAGGGAATTGGAATTGGAATTGGAATCCAAAAAGGGTTTGCTAAAAGAGAAAAAAGAGCTGATCCTTGCAAGTTGTGAAACAAGTGAAGGGTTCGAGGAACTCTACAACACAATAAACGTTGGAAAAAGAAAAAACCCAGCATATGAAAATGGTCTGGCCCGCGTCCGCCAGCGTCTCCAGGAGGAACATACGTTCCGTAAAATCGAATTCGAGAAATGCGCCGCCTTAGAGCAAGAAATTGCAACTTTAGAGGCTCGAATCAAAGAACATAAACAGGTGAGATCCTCCGCCGCTGCTGAGGATGCTGCGGGACGCGCGAGTCGTGAACTCGGAGCGAGTTCTAGTTCCTCCCGAAATCCGAGGAATACGGCTCTCATTCGGACTAGGTCTTCTAATCCCTCCGATTCAGAAACTCTTAGGATTGGGGCGGGATAAAATTAAATTCAAATTCATCGCACACTCTTGAAAAGAGGTTGATGAAATTAGGATACATAATGGAGCTTCAGCATGAGATGAGATCTGTGATCTAAGATCTCTTCTCTTTTTTCGGGATAGATTTTGTGCGATTTCAAAAGAGATAGAAAAAAATATCGAGTTTTTGAGTCAACTATAACTCAAAAACTCGAATTCGAATATCAACTAAAGGACATAATACACCATGACTCCAAAGCTTAAAAAAACGACTCCACCCAAACACGCTTGGATGGTCGTTATCGTGCATACTGTCGTTTTTACTGTGGTTTTGACATGCGGAATTTGGGGCGGATATGCCATATGGGCTTTCTTCTTCCCTCCCCGACCACCAGTGACTCCTCCACCAGGACCGTCTATTTCGACTCCTCTTCCAGAGCCGACGGATGATCCATCCTCGGGGGATTCCCCGTCATTGATGGGGGCGGGTCGCGGGGGTGAAAATCTACTCGAAGATACGTCTNNNCGACTTCCCTCTTATCCAAGGACGAGATTGCGGACTTGAAAAGGGATCATCAAAGCAGAATAAGAAGATCACGAGCTACTGCTGCGCGGCAAGCGAAGCATGCGAGGCGTATTACTGGTAGGTTACGGGCCATTGCGTCATCAAGAGCTCCGAGGAATCTGAATAGTCGTACGACTCCTCCTACCGGTCCTTCAGATTCAGGAAATCTGAGGATTTCGTCGGGGGAAGAAGAATCGGGCCACGAGTAAGGACGGGCTAAGGCCACCCTTCAACGGCCCACTTTTCTGGCACTTAATTATCCATTTATAATAGATAATAGATATACTTATCATAAGCTATCTTTCTAACAGGTAAAAATATGAACTCGAGGTATTCATTCTATGACAACTTTAAACTTACCCTCTCTTTTTGTGCCTTTAGTGGGCCTAGTAGTTCCGGCAATTGCAATGGCGTCTTTATCTCTTCATCTTCAAAAGAACAAGAGTCTTTAGATCCGATGAAGCAGATGCTTTTTTTCGATCTTATCTAATCAATTGGATGAATGACTCCTAAAGGTTCACATAATAATCGTGCTAGTTGATGAGAGTTACTTTGGGAACAAAAAAATAAAAATTCATTTGGGTTATTCTCTCAATTCCAATAAAAAGAAACAGGATCTAGTATGAACTGGCGATCAGAACGTATATGGATAAAACGTATAGCGGGGTCTCGAAAAACAAGTAATTTCTGCTGGGCCTGTATCCTTCTTTTAGGGTCATTAGGATTCTTATTGGTTGGAACTTCTAGTTATCTTGGTCGGAATCTGATATCCTTATTTCCATCTCAGCAAATCTTTTTTTTTCCACAAGGGCTCGTGATGTCTTTCTATGGGATCGCGGGTCTTTTCATTAGCACCTATTTGTGGTGCACAATTTCGTGGAATGTAGGTAGTGGTTATGATCGATTCGATAGAAAAGAAGGAATAGTGTCTATTTTTCGTTGGGGATTTCCTGGAAAAAATCGTCGTATCCTACTTCGATTCCTTATGAGAGATGTCCAGTCGATTAGAATCGAGGTTAAAGAGGGTCTTTTTCCTCGTCGTGTCCTTTATATGGAAATTAGAGGACAGGGCGCCGTTCCTTTGACTCAGAGTGAGGATAATTTGACTCCAAGAGAAATGGAACAAAAAGCTGCAGAATTGGCCTATTTCTTGTGTGTACCGATTGAAGTATTTTGAAATGAACTGAACTCCGCATTGGAAAAGGCACTCAGAAATCCTCTTTTTTCTATTTTATTTATTGAAGCTTATTCAAAACGCTCATTCGAGCAAAAGGAAATGTATATTCTAGGGAACAACCAGAAAACAAAGTGGTTTTTGTCCACCAAAACCATTTTTTATCTGTTTTTTTATCTGTATGGAAATAAACGCAATTCTTTCGTACTAATTATTAACAAGCAAGCAACAAATAGAATCTACTACTAATAAGTCTAGATTCATCAAATGTATCAGAACATTTCAGAATACATAATTCATCTTTTTGGTTCCGCTATTTTGGATTGATAGATTCCATACTGAATTGATGGATCATATTCAATGACCTCTCTTTTCTTTTGTCACTTGGTGTTTCTTTTCCCTTCTTTTGTTTTGCTCCTGGATTCTCAAATGATTGGATCGTTTCTAACTAGTATTTTTTTCTGGTTTTGCCACTCGTTTTTGATTTCATCATCACATCCATATTTTTTATATATAAATTTCCCTCAACTATTCCAGGCTAAGCATAGCCGGCGAAACTTTTCGAAATAGTGGATCTAAGCTAAGGGTTTTCTTTTGTCTCGAAGTCCGAATAGACTTGAGGTGGTTCTTTCGGGCATTCATCGAAAGGATGCAATTGCTTCAAATTTGACCAATTGAGATATCTGGAAACAATCTTTTTTTATTTCTTCATTCCACTTCGACGCGGAACCTTATCCTATTTCTAGATTCAAGGACAAACATAAAAAAAAGGGGGGGTAAATTCATAAGTTAGGTATAGGTTTGATACCTTGTTATAGAACTGATATTTCATAGAAATAGCAGATTGGATAGATTCGACGAATGGGGCGGTTTCATTAGCAATTCACAGATTTTAAATGCCAAAAAAAAAAGCATTCACTAACCTCCCATATCTTGCATTTATAGTCTTTTTGCCCTGGTGGATCGATCTCTTAGTTCAAAAAAGTCTGGAATCTTGGGTTACAAATTGGTGGAATACGAAACAATTCGAAACTTTCTTGAATAATATTCAAGAAAAGAATGTTCTAGAAAAATTCATAGAATTAGAGGAACTCTTCCTTTTGGACGAAATGATAAAGGAGTACCCGGAGACACATATACAAAAGCTTCGTATAGGAATCCACAAAGAAATGATACAATTGGTCAAAATGCATAATGAGAATCATATCCATAGCATATTACACTTCGCAACAAATATAATATGTTTCGCTATTCTAAGCGGCTATTCGATTCTGGGTAATGAAGAACTTGTCATTCTAAATTTTTGGGTTCAGGAATTCCTCTATAACTTAAGCGACACAATCAAAGCCTTTTCTATTATTTTATTAACCGATTTATGTATCGGATTCCACTCGCCCCATGGATGGGAACTCATGATTGGCTCTGTCTACAAAGATTTTGGATTTGATCATAACGATCAAATTCTAGCGGTTCTTGTTTCCACTTTTCCAGTCATTCTAGATACAATTTTGAAATATTGGATCTTCCGCTATTTAAATAGCGTATCTCCGTCACTTGTAGTGATTTATCATTCAATGAATGACTAAAGAACAATACACAGATATTAACCCAATTAGAATGTTTGTTACTTCTTACAGAAACAAACCATTCAAAATCTTACTAACTTTTTTCTATTTCTACCCATCTAGGGAAATCCTCCTGTATTACAGTAAAATGATTCCAGTACAATAACAATAACAGAATCAGAGATAGGGAACTATACTAGCAACCTACCCAATCTATTGTAAAAATTTTCGTGCTCAATGATTGGACCATGCAAAATAGAAATACCTTTTCTTGGATAAAGGAACAGATGACTCGATCCATTTCTCTATCTATCATGATATATGTCATAACTCAGACATCTACTTCATATGCATATCCCATTTTTGCGCAGCAGGGCTATGAAAATCCACGAGAAGCTACTGGGCGTATTGTATGCGCCAATTGCCATTTAGCTAATAAGCCCGTGGATATTGAGGTTCCACAAGCGGTACTTCCCGATACTGTATTTGAGGCAGTTATTAGAATCCCTTATGATATGCAACTGAAACAAGTTCTTGCTAATGGGAAAAAGGGGTCTTTGAATGTGGGGGCTGTTCTTATTCTACCTGAGGGATTCGAATTAGCTCCCCTCGATCGTATTTCTCCCGAGATGAAAGAAAAGATGGGCAATCTGTCTTTTCAGAGTTATCGCCCCACTAAAAAAAATATTCTTGTGATAGGTCCTGTTCCTGGTCAAAAATATAGTGAAATCACCTTTCCTATCCTTTCCCCCGACCCCACGACTAAAAAAGATGTTCACTTCTTAAAATATCCTATATATGTAGGCGGGAACAGGGGAAGAGGTCAGATTTATCCCGATGGGAGCAAGAGTAACAATACAGTCTATAATGCTACAGCTGGAGGTATAATAAGCAAAATCATACGTAAAGAAAAGGGAGGATATGAAATAACCATAGTGGATGCATCGGATGGACACCAAGAGGTTGATATTATACCTCCAGGACTAGAACTTCTTGTTTCCGAAGCTGAATCTGTCAAGCTTGATCAACCATTAACAAGTAATCCGAATGTAGGTGGGTTTGGTCAGGGAGACGCAGAAATAGTACTTCAAGACCCATCCCGTGTCCAAGGCCTTTTGTTCTTCTTGGCATCT